TGTAGCGAATCATTTATTAAGAAAAATAAATAAACTTAACACAAAAGCAGAAAAGGAAATCATAATAACTTGGTCTCGAGCGTCTACCATTATACCTACAATGATCGGGCATACTATTGCTATCCATAACGGAAAGGAGCATTTGCCTATTTATATAACAGATCGTATGGTAGGCCATAAATTGGGAGAATTTTCACCGACTCTAAATTTCCGGGGGCATGCGAAAAATGATAACAGATCTCGGCGTTAATAATTTTTTAATTCAATTAAAAAAAAAAAATAATAAAAAAAATATAAAAGCGAATACAGATGCTTATCGTTTATTAATGAGAGGTGAACCTTAGAATTATGGAGAAAAAGAACAGAAAGCCGAACCAATATACAGAAGTAATCGCTTCAAGCCAACACATATGTATTTCTGCTCACAAAGCGAGAAGAGTAATTGATCAAATTCGTGGGCGTTCCTATGAAGAAACACTTATGATCCTAGAACTCATGCCTTATCGAGCATGTTATGACATTTTAAAATTGGTTTATTCTGCAGCAGCAAACGCCAATCACAATAAAGGTTTTAATGAAACAAGTTTAATCATTAGTAAAGCTCAAGTCAACGAGGGCACGACTGTGAAAAAATTAAAACCCCGAGCTCGAGGTCGGAGTTATCCGATAAGAAGATCGACCTGTCATATAACTATTGTGTTGAAAGATATATCTGTAGATGAACAACTAGAAAGAGATAAAAGGAAAAAGCAGCTGAGGAATATTTAAAGAAAGAATATTCCATATTAGAAAAACTATAAATACGCTATATTATGTTATGCTTAAAAAAAACCGAATGGATAAAAAAAAACACACCGATATGATGTTTCACGATATATATAGTAGTGGGGGACTATGGGACAAAAAATAAATCCACTTGGTTTCAGACTTGGTGCAACCCAAAGTCATCATTCTGTTTGGTTTGCACAACCAAAGAACTATTCAGAAGATCTACAAGAAGATCAAAAAATACGAGATTGTATTAAAAATTATGTACAAAAAAATCTGAAAATATCCTCTACTGTCGAGGGAATTGCACGTATAGAGATTCAAAAAAGAATTGATTTGATTCAAGTCATAATCTATATGGGATTCCCCAAGTTATTAATAGAAGAAAGGACTCGCAAAATAGAAGAATTACAGTTCAATGTACAAAAAGAACTTAATTGTGTAAACCGAAAACTCAACATTGCTATTACAAGAATTGTAAACCCTTATAGCCACCCCAATATTCTTGCGGAATTTATAGCTGGGCAATTAAAAAATAGAGTTTCATTTCGCAAAGCAATGAAAAAAGCTATTGAATTAACTGAACAGGCAGGTACAAAAGGAATTCAAGTACAAATAGCAGGGCGTATCGACGGAAAAGAAATTGCACGTGTCGAATGGATCAGAGAAGGTAGGGTTCCTCTACAAACCATTCGAGCCAAAATAGATTATTGTTCCTATGCAGTTCGAACTATCTATGGGGTGTTAGGTATCAAAATTTGGATATTTGTAGACGAAAAATAATAAGCATTTACTTAACTTGGATTTAGTTCTATTTATTGATAAAAAATTATTGATAAAAAAACGTTAGTGATAAAAAAACAAACAATTCTATAAGGTTGAATAAAAATTCAATTAATTATTTAATATAATTGCTATGCTTAGTGTGTGACTCGTTGGTTTTTGTAGGATTAGGATTCAAAAAAATGGAATAGCCCGGAGTAGGAACTAATAACTATAGAACTAATAACCAACTCATCGCTTCGCATTATCTGGATATAAAGAAGAGCCAGTCAAAATATGATATAATATATAAGTCATATCGTTGTAGCAACTGAATTTTTTTTTTGAAAAGAAAAACCAATCTGATTATAGGTTGTAAAGTAAGATAAAGTATACAGATAAACGGAAGGGTGAGAGAAAGATAGAAAAAGAACATCCACGATATATAATTCCAATATGTACGGTCTATGAGTCATCTCATAAAAAAGAATGTAATTAAAGCATCAATACTAATTGATCCCTAATTAGACAAATATGTGGATAAAACCAGACATAAAGAGCCCCGAGCCAATAAAGACTGAGAAGGTTGACTCAAAAAAAAATTCATTCATTAGGGGCTCCGTTGTAGAATTCAGACCTAATCATTACTCGAGAGGTGGTGGGAACGACAGAACCTGTGAATGTATCAGATTCTATTGAAAAGGAATCCTAATGATTCAGTGGGTAGGATGGCGGAACGAACCAGAATTCATTTTTTTGAAAGATTATAAACTAATCTTATAACTGAATGTTGAAAGAGTAAATATTCGCCCGCGAATTTTTTTTTTTAGAAATTTGAATAAATTCGATAGGATAATAAAAAGTAAAATAAAATTAAAGATTCATTATAACATAATACCCAAATTCCATTATCTATAAATAGAATACATGATTAATTATATTCTATATCAAATTAAAAGATAAAAAAAAAAAAATTCTATTATCTTTATCTATCTATTAAATGGAATTTAAAAGAATCTACCAATTCAGTATTCATCATGTATTTTATTTTTAATCGTTTAATTCGCGAGGAGCTGGATGAGAAGAAATTCTCATGTCCGGTTCTGTAGTAGAGATGGATGGAATTGATAAACAACCATCAACTATAACCCCAAAAGAACCAGATTCCGTAAACAACATAGAGGAAGAATGAAAGGAATATCTTATCGAGGTAATCGTATTTGCTTTGGTAGATATGCTCTTCAAGCACTTGAACCCGCTTGGATCACGTCTAGACAAATAGAAGCGGGGCGGCGAGCAATGACACGAAATGCACGCCGTGGCGGAAAAATCTGGGTACGTATATTTCCAGACAAACCTGTTACCCTAAGACCTACAGAAACGCGTATGGGTTCGGGGAAAGGATCTCCCGAATATTGGGTAGCTGTTGTTAAACCCGGCAGAATACTTTATGAAATGAGCGGGGTGGCAGAAAATATAGCCAGAAGGGCTATTTCAATAGCGGCATCAAAAATGCCTATACGAACTCAATTCATTCTTTCGGTATAGGATAGGGATGTATAAAAAAAGGAAAGAATTTTTTTGATAAAAAAAACAATTGTAGGTTTCTTGTTTTGAACAAACAATATTTCTTTTTTTTTTTTTTTTACACTTTACATTGAAAAATACAAAACTAATAAAAAAAAGATATGATTCAACCTCAAACCTATTTGAATGTAGCGGATAACAGCGGGGCCCGAGAATTGATGTGTATTCGAATCATAGGCGCTAGTAATCGACGATATGCTCGTATTGGTGACGTTATTGTTGCTGTAATCAAAGAAGCAGTACCGAATACACCTCTAGAAAGATCAGAAGTGATCCGAGCTGTAATTGTACGTACTTGTAAAGAACTCAAACGGGACAACGGTATGATAATCCGATATGATGACAATGCTGCAGTTGTTATTGATCAAGAAGGAAATCCAAAGGGAACCCGGATTTTTGGCGCAATCCCCCGTGAATTAAGACAGTTAAATTTCACTAAAATTGTTTCATTAGCACCTGAAGTATTATAAGGGAATGCCGTGCTATAGTTTTCTAATATTTGAATGAAATGTATTAATTTAAATTAAACTTAGTAAATTGTTTGTATATCACGTATATACCTTTTAAATTAAAATTCATAAATATTTATGAATTCAGAAAAAAAAAAGAAATAGAGCATGTTGATTATATCAAAATTCAGGAGCAATAATAATCTTAGTTTATCATGAGTAAAGACACTATTGCTGACATAATAACCTCTATACGAAATGCTGACATGAATGAAAAACGAACAGTTCGAATACCATCTACTAACATTACTGAAAATATTGTTAAAATCCTTTTACGAGAGGGTTTTATTGAAAATGTGAGAAAACATCAGGAAAGCAATAATTTTTTTTTGGTTTTAACCCTACGACATAGGAGAAATAGGAAAGGACCATATAGAACCATTTTAAATTTAAAACGGATCAGCCGTCCCGGCCTACGAATCTATTCTAATTATCAACGAATTCCGAGAATTTTAGGCGGAATGGGAATAGTAATTCTTTCTACTTCTCGAGGGATAATGACAGACCGAGAGGCTCGAATAGAAGGAATCGGCGGGGAAATTTTGTGTTATATATGGTAATCTTTCTGATAGCCAAATCATATGCGGAACTTTCGTATTTGTGAAAAAGAAAGAGTAATAAGGTAGGTTTCTAATATTATGTTTATGCCTGTTTGATTGGTTGCTGCTTTAAAGCCGTTTTACCTGGAATGAAAGAACAAAAAAGGATTCACGAGAGTTTAATTATTGAACTACGTCTCAACAGTCTGTATATTTCGAGTTCATTTCAATCTGATTCTGGTTTTTTCTTCGGGAAAGGTTCAACGTAATTTTATACATATACTATCCGTAAATAGAATAAAATTCTTGGTAAGTTATTATGATTCAACTAAAAGAAATACAATTTGCATATTTAGTATATTCAAAAGTAAAAACTCAAAGAATTGGGTGCTTTTTTTATTTCAAGATTCTTTCGTAGGGATACAATCCAAAGTTAGAAATTTTAAGAAACTTATTTTCTTCCAATTTAAGTAGATTCAGAATTAAGAAAGGGAGTGACAAATATGAAAATAAGGGCCTCCGTTCGTAAAATTTGTGAAAAATGTCGCTTGATCCGTAGGCGGGGACGGATTATAGTAATTTGTTCCAACCCGAGACATAAACAAAGACAAGGATAATCCTTTTAAACAAAAAGGACTCCTGAAATATAAAGGACCCGATGTACAGGTGTACAAAAAAATAAGTAAAAAAAAATTAGGATCTGTTTTGACATGAAATGGATATATCCATATATCTCTGACTTATATTTATGAGATGATAAAATATGGCAAAACCTATACCAAAAATTGGTTCACGTAGAAATAGACGTATTGGTTCACGTAAGAATGCGCGTAGA